GACAATTACAATTAGAGGGATTCATTAAAATTTTCAAATTTTGAAAGATACTTTTTTCGTATGAGCCGAGTCAATAGGATGAAACAAAAAGAGTTCATGATGCAGAACTATGTACCGCGCACATCACTTAGATGGGTTCCAGAAAGTAACAACATAGGAGGAAATGAAGAAATAGAATATGAAAAGAAAATATAAAGAAATGAATGAAAGGGGATCAGATTCTATTTGTACTATATCTGAGATGAATCTTGGCTATTCGCATCCCTCAACTTCCCTAGACTAGACTTTTGGGTCTTGCTTTCAGCCAATTAATTTTGGAATATATAGGAAGTATTAACGTTCTTTTTGAACGAGAGGAGACACGGTATGAACAAATAAAAAAGAAGAGGAAACAAAATCTATTTCTTTTACATACTTTATATACCTAGAAATATACATAATATACATAGAAATATACATAGACCTTTTACTCATCTATAAACATTTTCTAAAAAAAAAAGAAGGGGTATATCTCCAGACACTTACACTTAGATGGATAAATATGTATCCTGATCTATCCTATTAATGAATATGGATGTCGACCCATATCAATTAATTTGTAGAATAGATACTCATACAAATAACTCACGTGCCAGGAACCAGATTTGAACTGGTGACACGAGGATTTTCAGTCCTCTGCTCTACCAGCTGAGCTATCCCGACCATTCACGACGCACCATCCTCATTTTAATAGAGGACTTGTTTCTATGTCAATGAAAAAGACGAAAAGGGGATTACAAAACCTTATCCAGGTCTTGGTGGAATTTCTTGGATCTTCAAAAAGAAGACTTTGTAAGTTTCAGTACAGTACAAGTAATAATATGTATTGTTAATCATTACAATTTACAATCGGGGTTACGTACCCAACGATGTTCATTTGTACGTGTATCCTATATATCACAAGGCTTGTGAAAAGAAAAAAATTTCCGCTCAGACCATTTTGTAAAGTAAAAGAGTAGAATGAATGAGAAACATAACGAATTTTGAACAGTTAACGAAATGAGAGCATAGGATAAAAATTTAGGGAATCCAATGGGACTTTTTGGGGATAGAGGGACTTGAACCCTCACGATTTCTAAAGTCGACGGATTTTCCTTTTACTATAAATTGCATTGTTGTCGATATTGACATGTAGAACGGGACTCTATCTTTATTCTCGTCCGATTAATCAATTCTTCAAAAGATTTATCAGATTACGATGGAGTAAATGATTTGATCAATGAATATTCGATTCTGTTTTCAACTTGGAATCGATTCACAACAATTCTTTATTTTTTTATATAAATAAAAAAAAAAAAAAAGATTCGGGTCGTCATTAATCATTTGGTTTGGAGATAGTATTTCAGTACGTATATATACGTTTATTCTTCATACTTTCTGGAGTTTCGATGGAAGGAGTCCTTTACTAACGCATCGTGGCCAACTCCATTTGTTAGAACAACTTCCATTGAGTCTCTGCACCTATCCCTATCTATCCTTTTTTATTATCGCTTTCTGAACCTTTGTTTGTTTTCAGAAAACAGGATTTGGCTCAGGATTGCCCGTTTTTAATTCCAGGGTTTCTCTGAATTTGAAAGTTATCACTTGGTAGGTTTCCATACCAAGGCTCAATCCAATTAAGTCCGTAGCGTCTACCAATTTCGCCATATCCCCCTTTTTTGTGATTAGGATCTTATTATGATACCGCCCTCCTTTTTCTTTCATTTATATTATGCCGAAACCGTTGAATTCATTCGATAGCAGTTCCCCTATTGAAAAGCGTTTTCTCCTACTTTTGATTTCGTGTATATCTACTTTCATCTCTATCGGAAACTCCTATTTGGTCCAATCAGAAAAGATTCTATCATTTCTGTATCCGAAATTCAATTCAATATAGATGGATATCTAACTATATTATATAGTGTAATAATATACATATTTTTATACAAAAATCTATTATTGTGTATATGATACAGGCAAACATGCCCCGATTTCGGTCATTTTTAGCGGGTAATTTTGAATACTTGAACGGTCGATTCTTTTTTTTGTCTTAGCTTTCGCCTTTCCGAATGAAAACACAGGAATGTTTCAGTATGATCTGGATTGCGTTTATAGGGATTTAACCTTTCTTTCTCATTTTATTCTTATCCTTTTCTTAGGGCAAACCTCTTATAACATAACTAAAAAGAACTAAAAGGTAAATTTTTTCTGAAATTTATTATTCTAAATTATAAATAGAATTTTATTTATAGACATAATTAATCTAATGGTTATAACTAATCATTTCGTTAATTATAAATTAATTAATTTATAAAGAATTATAAGAAAATTCGAATTATTTAGAATTCCTTTTTTTCGAATATTATAATGTATAATAAGATTATACAATAAGATTCGAAGTTACTTACTAGGTTATAGTAATAAAATTATATATTATATAATAATTATAATAATTAATAATTTATTTGAAATTTGAATAGTA